GTTTTAGGATTAAAATTAACAACGGAGATCCAATTCAGATTTTAGATTAGACTTTTATCCCATTATTTCCGTGTCATTCTCGATTCGATATAACAATAATGTAATCACGCTCTGTAGGATTTGAACCTACGACATCGGGTTTTGGAGACCCGCGTTCTACCGAACTGAACTAAGAGCGCTTTTTTTTTTTTCATAAAAAATTTTTTTTATGTGATGCTAATACATCTTGCATGCATATACTAACTCAATAGCAATAGTTATCTATAGTGAACTATTGCTATTGAGTTAGTATGTCCAATTTTAATCCGTCTCAATTGATCTATTTTTACTGCTCATACAATAACTAATAGTATGGGATAGGGATGACAGGATTTGAACCTGTGACATTTTGTACCCAAAACAAACGCGCTACCAAGCTGCGCTACATCCCTTTCCGTGGGTTTCCAGTTTCATTCTAAAGAATCTTTGTCTTGTTTTCCACATTTTTTCGTTATATATCTATATTATCCTTCTCTTTTTTTCTTTTTTTTTTTACTTTCTCATATCCTATCCTATAAAATAATATCGAACTATATGTAATTATGTATTACAAATTATTCTATTTCTATATTCTATAGAATAAAAATATTTAATTAAATTTAATATTAATAGAATATATAGATATAGAGTATAATAATAATAACTAAAGAATCTAAATATCAAAAATTTTTTTAAATATGAAAAATAGAATAATAAAAAATATTCTTATTATTTATATATTCTATTCTATTATAATTCTATATTATAATAATCAAATTCATAATTTCATTCATTATAGAGTTAAAATTATTATTAATAATATAATATTAATAATATATAGTTATAGTATTATAGAATGAAATAAAAAAAATATCTCATGAATCATTATACAATTCAAATTGAATTCGGACTTCCCCCGACAAATGCAAGTGATTTTTCATAAAATAAAAGAACTATTTAATCATATTCCTATATGTAATTATGTATTACAAATTACAAGAAAAAAACGAAGGAGGATTTGAAATGCGAGATCTAAAAACATATCTCTCTGTGGCACCAGTGGCAAGTACTCTATGGTTCGCGGTTTTAGCGGGTCTCTTGATAGAAATCAATCGTTTATTCCCGGATGCATTGATATTCCCCTTTTTTTCATTCTAGTTATTGTAATAGGGACTGGAAGGTGTGACGAAGATTAGAGATCAAATCAAATATCTGTGATTAATTCCTTCTTTTTTTCTAATTAGAAGAGGTTGGAAAGAAAAGGAAAGGTGGATTTTGCCTCAGTGAAACTCGGAATTTTTGCCAGGTTTCAATGGAATTGAATTTTTTATTCAATTCCATTGCTATTTATAATAGAGTGAGACCACAAATGGAATTGGAATACTTGGGCAGGGGCAATAATATCATAGAAGATACTTAACTTAAATGAAAAATGAAATACTTTACTGCGATTCGAAATATAGTTCGAAATCATTTTATTACTGAATTTTTACTGTACTATAAAAAATTAATTGGAACAAAATATTTGATAATTTGATTTTGAATTCTCAACTTATACTTTTTTTCGTTCCTTTTTTATTCTTCGCTTCAAATCTGAAAATTGAAGAGTTAAGTGAATCAAAAAACCAAAGGAGGTTCATGGCCAAGGGTAAAGATATCCGAATTACTGTTATTTTGGAATGTACTAATTGTGATAAAAAGAGTGTTAATAAGGAATCAAGGGGGGTTTCTAGATATATTACTCAAAAGAATCGACACAATACGCCTAGTCGATTGGAATTGAGAAAATTCTGTCCCTTTTGTTGCAAACATATGATTCACGCAGAGATAAAGAAATAGACAAAATGGATCGCTTGTTTGTTACCCTTCGAGATAAAAAATAATCTTTCAGATAGAAGATATATTCTAAAAATTATATTTTAAATTTTAATTCAATTATAAATTAATATAATAGAACATTAAGAACATTTTTTATATTATATATAATGAAATTATATTAGATAGCATATATATAGAACAAACATTAACAAACATATAGAAAAAAATAAGAATAAGAATATAAATAAATTTTTATAAGAAATAGGATTTTCGGTATAGGAATAAACAAACTATGGATAAATCTAAGCGACTCTTTCTTAAATCTAAGCAATCTTTTCGTAGGAGTTTGTCCCCGATCCAATCGGGGGATCGAATTGATTATAAAAACATGAGTTTACTTTATCGATTTATTAGTCAACAAGGAAAAATATTATCTAGACGCGTGAATAGATTGACCTTAAAACAACAACGATTAATTACGATTGCTATAAAACAAGCTCGTATTTTATCTTTGTTACCTTTTGTAAATTCATTACCTTTTGTTAATAATGAAAAAAAAAAATTTGAAAAAAGCGAGTCGACCACTAGAACTACTACGACTGTTCTTAAAAAAAAAAAAAAATAGAGTTACTCTTCAATTGAATTCAATTTTGAATCTAAACTCAATGAAAATGTGGATTAATATTTTGTTCGAAAACTACGAAAATCCAATTGGGGTTCTTGCGTTGTAAGAAAAAAGAGAATAGGTAAAGAAGAATAAATCTTTTTTTTTTTTTTGAGCGCGGTTTTTTATTTATTTTGATGACTTTGTCATATGAATTCTAATTCTATTTTATCATACAAATCGCTTCTATTTTATCACCTTCCCGGAGTTTAGTCTCCGGGGAATTTTTATTTTTTTATGAGATCGTTGGCAATCATAAAAATACAATTCCCCTTCAATATAGCTATTTGTGCAACTATTTTACGATTAAGAAGTAATTGCCTCTTGTACATATTAGACATTAATTTACTATAAATATAGTATATATTTTTATTCTGGCCAATTATTGCGTTTATTCGACTGATCCACAAACTGCGAAAATCCCTTTTTTTCCTATCTCTATCCCGATTAGCGGAAACCAAAGCTTTTATTTTCTGTTGTGAAATAGTTCGAGTAAGTTTTGAATGAGCTCCGCGAAAGCTTGATGTAAATAAACGAATTTTTGTCCTTCGTTTTCGAGCGATATATCCTCGTTTAATTCTGGTCATTGAATAAATGAGACTTTGATGAATAACTATTTGATTTTTTCTTTCAGTTATTCTTTTATCCTTCCTAGTCTATTAATAACAAAAAGGGATTCTTCCAATGTATAAAATAATAATTCCAATGGCTTTTGCTACTATAACCTTCCCAACCACGATTTTTTTCTTTTTTCTAAACTAAAAATTGTGAATTAAATAGAAATGGAGAAAGAAATGGTGGGTTCCATCGTTTCTATGATTACGTTTTAAACGGTGAGGTCCTCTCTATACACCGGAGCCCCTTCCTTCATTGAATCTTCATTTACTCAATGTTATTGTTAACTTGTACAGTTCACACTCATGGGCTCTACCCATGAAATATCTAGTAATAGGTCTTTCACAAAGAAATCTAGCTATACAGTAACGGTATTTAAGTATGAAGATTAACTGGGTAGTTGACCCTCTTAGTCCGTTCTTGCAAAAATTAGGGCATAATTTTTCTTTATTTGAAATAGGATTTTTCCCGCTTAATGGATAACCTTTTGTTACCAATGGGAAAGTCTTTTTCATCTTAAATTATAAATTAAAGTGATTCGGTTTGCACCAATCGAAACCATAAATTTTATACACAATTCTTATTATATTAATAGAATAGATTTTTTTTTAGTCTATTATCTAAAAAAACGAGTCGCACATACACCCTAGTACATGTTCCTCGGCGCTGAGGGCATCCCCGAAGAGCGGGAGATTTTGTGACAGTTCGGATTGGCTTTCTTGTGTTTCTAATAAGTTGTTTTATAGTTGGCATGGTGAGTTATATATATAATGATCTGGTTTAGATCAATCCGAACCCGATAATTATGAATTTTTTAGATTCTATAAAATATCTTTGGTATACGTAGGTAAGAATTTAAAAAAGATAAAATGAGATCGTGTATTTCTGAGGAATCCTTTATCCTCATTTTTTATTCAAACAGAATCCGCTACCGTATCAACAATTCCGTAGGCTTGGGCTTCTTCTGCTGACATAAAAAAATCCCTTTCCATGTCTTTGGATATCTGCCATGAAGGTGTGCCTGTTCTTTGTGCATAAATCTGTGTAATCGTTTCGCGCATTTTCAGTAATTCATTCGCTTCCAGGATACATTCTACTGTTTGTCCCTCTTGAAAAGAACTAGCAGGTTGATGGATCATTACCCTGAGAATATAGAATATAACATGATAAGGGTTTCTACTAATTTTGGATTGGATCATAGGCTAAAGGATGTAAATAAGAAAAAACTAATGAAGATAAAATGTAAAGCCGTACAGGCAGGCATCTTGTTTTTTTTTTTTATATAGCATACGGCTCTACTAGGAAATATGAAATTAATTTTGATCTTCCCTCGAAGAAGTTGAAAATATACCAGGTCTATCAGACCCAGATCAGTAAATAATCCAATAACCACCTTTCTTTTTTGTTTTAGAATATTTTTTATAGACTATGATGATTCCGTTGCTCTTTTATTTCGTCTAGTCTGTTATTCAGCAATCCCAAAGTTTCTTTTTTGAAATAAAAGAGTTAATAAAAAATAAATATTGTTCAAAGTTTTTCAGAGTTTTCTAGTGTGAAAACAAAAAAAGATTGTGACACTAAAAAAGGCTCCTGATAGATCAGATAAAATGGTAAATACCCCTTTTTCATACTACTCTTTCGATATATAATCTAATGGTTTTGAAAAAAAAATTATTTTTGCATATCGAACTCGAAGTGCCATGCTTTTTTTACTTAATATTGGTGTAGGCATAGTCTTCTTTTTTCTAGAAATAAGAATCATTGGCGCCAAGCGTGAGGGAATGCTAGACGTTTGGTAATTTCTCCTCCTACCAAAAGAAGAGATGCCATTGAAGCGGCTAATCCTACGCATACTGTCTGTACTTCTGCTTCTACAAAATGCATAGCATCAAACATAGCCATTCCAGATATTACCTCTCCGCCCGGAGAATTTATAAACAGATATAAATCTTTGGTTTTGTCCTCTAGACTGAGATATACCATGAGACCTACAAGTTGATTCGATATTTCACTGTTTACCTCTTGACCTAAAAAAAGTAGTCTTTCTTGAAAAAGGCAATTATATAAGTCAATCCAAGATGCATCCTCATCTCCAGGAACTAAAAATGGTACCTTTGGAACACCAACTGGCATAAAATGGAAAAGGATGCAGTTCTCTATCTTACTTTGCTTTGGTGTGAGAACGTGAAACAGAATGAATTGATTTTGTTTGCTACAAATAATTAGTAGCGGCATTTAGAAGGGCCAAAATAGGGGTAGGCCCTTCCATAGCATCCGGTAACCAGACATGAAGAGGAAATTGGAATGAATAAAGCAAAGTTTTGACGAATAGGTCGTTCTTGAATATGTCTGCATTCACTGGTATAAACACCCATATAGAATAGAAACACTCATATAAAATAAAGTCACCCCCCACCACCATTGCGTATTGTTACTTATCGGGTATAGAATAGATCTGCTTCTTTTTGTTCCTACGAATGAATATAATTTTTCCATGTTCCTTTATTACGAAAAAACTAGAACAAATATGAATTCTTTATGCGAGATTATGCAAGATAATTTACTGAAAGGGGAGGGTCCATAGTATAGTTTTTTATAGTGCAATAAAGTTACATAGTGTCTATTTTTTGTTGATATAAGAGGTATTTTCATGGGTTTGCCTTGGTATCGTGTTCATACCGTTGTATTAAATGATCCCGGCCGTTTACTTTCTGTCCATATAATGCATACAGCTCTAGTTGCTGGTTGGGCCGGTTCGATGGCTCTATATGAATTAGCAGTTTTTGATCCCTCTGACCCTGTTCTTGACCCAATGTGGAGACAGGGTATGTTCGTTATACCCTTCATGACTCGTTTAGGAATAACAAATTCCTGGGGTGGTTGGAATATCACAGGAGGGACTATAACGAATCCAGGTATTTGGAGTTACGAAGGTGTGGCCGCGGCACATATTGTGTTTTCGGGCTTGTGCTTTTTGGCGGCTATTTGGCATTGGGTTTATTGGGATCTAGAAATCTTTTGTGATGAACGTACTGGAAAACCTTCGTTGGATTTGCCAAAAATCTTTGGAATTCATTTATTTCTTGCAGGGGTGGCTTGTTTTGGTTTTGGCGCATTTCATGTAACAGGATTGTTTGGTCCTGGAATATGGGTGTCCGATCCTTATGGACTAACAGGAAGGGTACAATCCGTCAATCCCGCATGGGGTGTGGAAGGTTTTGATCCTTTTGTTCCGGGGGGAATAGCCTCTCATCATATTGCAGCAGGTACATTAGGCATATTAGCGGGTCTTTTCCATCTTAGTGTGCGTCCACCTCAACGTCTATACAAAGGATTGCGTATGGGAAATATTGAAACCGTCCTTTCCAGTAGTATCGCTGCTGTCTTTTTTGCAGCTTTTGTTGTTGCTGGAACTATGTGGTATGGTTCAGCAACAACTCCGATTGAATTATTTGGTCCCACTCGTTATCAATGGGATCAGGGATACTTCCAGCAAGAAATATATCGAAGAGTTGGTGCTGGGCTAGCCGAAAATCAAAGTTTATCAGAAACTTGGTCTAAAATTCCTGAAAAATTAGCTTTTTATGATTACATTGGCAATAATCCGGCAAAAGGGGGGTTGTTTAGAGCAGGCTCAATGGACAATGGTGATGGAATAGCCGTCGGTTGGTTAGGACATCCTATCTTTAGAGACAAAGAGGGGCGTGAACTTTTTGTACGTCGTATGCCTACTTTTTTTGAAACATTTCCGGTTGTTTTGGTAGATGGAGACGGAATTGTTAGAGCTGATGTTCCTTTTCGAAGGGCAGAATCGAAGTATAGTGTCGAACAAGTAGGTGTAACTGTTGAATTCTATGGTGGCGAACTCAATGGAATCAGTTATAGTGATCCTGCTACTGTGAAAAAATATGCTAGACGTGCTCAATTGGGTGAAATTTTTGAATTAGATCGTGCTACTTTAAAATCAGATGGTGTTTTTCGTAGCAGTCCAAGGGGTTGGTTTACTTTTGGACATGCTTCGTTTGCTCTGCTCTTCTTTTTCGGGCACATTTGGCATGGTGCTAGAACCTTGTTCAGAGATGTTTTTGCTGGTATCGATCCAGATTTGGATGCTCAAGTAGAATTTGGAGCATTCCAAAAACTTGGAGATCCAAGCACAAAAAGACAGGCAGTCTGATAGAAAGCACATTCGTTTTTTCCTTTTCGATTCGACTTTTTTTGTTATGATATTGATATAGGGAACTGAATAAATCTTTATTTGAATCATTGCAGTTTGTTTTACTCTTCTTCTTTCTTTTTCTTTATCCAGGAGATAATCCTTCCAAAACAGGTATGAAAGCTATAATTGTAAACCACGATCAAATCTATGGAAGCATTGGTTTATACATTCCTCTTAGTCTCGACTTTAGGAATCATTTTTTTCGCTATCTTTTTTCGAGAACCCCCTATAGTTCCAACTAAAAAGGTGAAATGATTTTTCATTATATCAATTGAAGCAATGAGCCTCCAATATCGTAATATTGGGGGCTCATTACTTCTTCAACTAGTCCCCATGTTCTTCGAATGGATCTCGTAGTTGTTGAGAGGGTTGCCCAAAAGCAGTATATAAGGCATACCCAGTAAAACTTACAATTAAACCAGATATAGAGATGGCAATTAGGGTTGCTGTTTCCATTATTATATAATATCAAGACCAAAATGGATCTAGATCTATAGGGTAAGATCCTTTATTTACAGCGGAATGGTATACAAAGTCAACAGATCTCAATGAATAAAAAGTAGGATTTATGGCTACACAAACCGTTGAGGGTAGTTCTAGATCTGGTCCAAGACGAACTGTTGTAGGGGATTTATTGAAACCATTGAATTCAGAATATGGTAAAGTAGCTCCTGGATGGGGAACTACTCCTTTTATGGGTGTTGCAATGGCTCTATTTGCGGTATTTCTCTCTATTATTTTAGAGATTTATAATTCGTCTATTTTACTGGACCAAATTGTTAAGAATTAGATTTACAAGAACCAACTAATTAGTTTTTTTTGAAGAGAAGGTAAAGTTTTGCATTTAAGTCTTTGATTTTTCGCCCATTCTATTTTGATTTGGTAGTTCGACCGTGAAACTTCTTTGTTTCTGTATTTCCGGAATATGAGTGTGTGACTTGTTATAATGGATCCTATTGATAATACAGAACATAAAAAGGATCCGTCATCTTGATAAAGATGACTTTACCCCGTCAGATATTTATTCTAGTATCTGGAACACGGAATATAGAAAATAGATTCTGAAGTATTAGAACTATGATTCATACTTAATATTTCTATTTAAACCTCGCAACCGGACTAAAAAAAATTTAAAGAGTTAGAAGAATAAAATGAACGATTTTTATTCTTTTAAACTGCCCCCGCTTATATTTATTTTGATCAAAGGGCAAAAGTTTCTTTGAATTTTTTTCATTATATCGATTGACTGTCATTGAATAAGTGATGATCCAACAGTTCTTACTCAGGGAATTTTTGGACTTCGATTAAAGGTTTTTTTGAAAATCATCGTGGTTCTGGTATGAATCTGAGGTTTTTGAATTGATTCATAGGGTCTTAACAAGAAAATTCCTATCAATAATAATAAAAAAACAACAGTAAAATAAAAATCGCATTACATACACAAATAAAAAATAAAAAAGAAGTAAATAATAGAATATTCAAGAGGCCTAGAAGAATCAAGAGAAAAGACGAGTGAGCCGACTTGAGATTTTGGCATTATAACTAAAAAGAATAGCTTTCGGATTTCTATTTTTTTCTTATCTTCTCTTCCTTCGAAGAAGATTGGAATAGTAGGATTAAGTTAAGAAGTTTAAAACTTACACATATCCGTTTTACAAATAACCAGTATTTTAGTATTTTTGTTTGAGCCGTACGAGATGAAATTCTCATATACGGTTCTCAGGGGGGTCCCTTGGTTTACCTATCTCAATAAAGTCTATGATTGGTTCGAAGAACGTCTTGAGATTCAGGCGATTGCCGATGATATAACTAGTAAATACGTTCCTCCTCATGTCAATATATTTTATTGTTTAGGAGGAATTACACTTACTTGTTTTTTAGTCCAAGTAGCGACGGGGTTTGCTATGACTTTTTATTATCGTCCGACCGTTACAGAGGCTTTTGCCTCTGTTCAATATATAATGACTGAGGCTAACTTTGGTTGGTTAATTCGATCAGTTCATCGATGGTCGGCAAGTATGATGGTCTTAATGATGATCTTGCACGTATTTCGCGTGTATCTCACAGGTGGTTTTAAAAAACCTCGCGAATTAACTTGGGTTACGGGTGTAGTTTTGGGTGTATTGACTGCATCCTTTGGTGTAACTGGTTATTCCTTACCGTGGGACCAAATAGGTTATTGGGCAGTAAAAATTGTAACAGGTGTACCCGACGCTATTCCTGTAATAGGATCGTCCGTGGTAGAGTTATTGCGCGGAAGCGCTAGTGTGGGACAATCTACCTTGACTCGTTTTTATAGTTTACATACTTTTGTATTACCTCTTCTTACTGCCGTATTCATGTTAATGCACTTTCCAATGATACGTAAGCAAGGCATTTCAGGTCCTTTATAGACAATATGGATCATAGATATTTTTAATAAATCATGTATCATTTTGGGGAGGAGCAATAGTATTTCATTGCTACAAATATGGATTATTTTTTTTTTTTTTAAATAAGACATGTATTTGGATATTTCCCTTCAACTTAAAAAAAGAAATTGGATTATTTATTTGACATATATGAATAATTGAAGGGAACTCTCCGAAAAAAGAATGGATTATGGGAGTGTGTGACTTGAACTATTGATTGGGCCGTGCAGATATATGACTTTATCTTATCTGCCA